ATAATATTGAGAATGCTCATTGAATGAGCAATTCAATAACAGATTTCGGATCTAATCAATATTGATATACCGAGTATCTTATCTGTTGATACGAAGTATTCCGGCGATCCCCACGATCCGAGTCCGAGCTGTTGGAATTGGAACAGGTTCGGCAGCAGATCACGAAATCTTGGTGATCTTCTCTATCTAATGAATGAGGAGTCCGTTTGGAAATCGTCCGCCCCGCGCCACCCCCCGAGTATATGATTCAACAGGAATCACACAGGGGTAGATTGATAGAAACCTCTAGTAAAATACCCACCAGTACCCGTAACCCAGCGGATAAAGTACATTACATAGTACATTTTAGGGATTGGCGACTTACCCATTCAGTGACTTTGGCACTGGACGTTCCCAAAATGGGTACTATCGGGTCGGGTGAATTAGAGAATAGACAGACGCCTGTTGGCATTCCAGCTTTCCTTCTCTTTTCAGGGCCTATCCGAAAGAGAATCCAGTACCTCTTGGTCGTGAATAGGACGAACCACCTCCATGGATATCTTTGCTTCGGAACAAAACAATTAGAATTAGGCTCGGTCAACCGGAATATGTATTATCCATATGGGAGATCTTCCAATTGAGAAGATCCATCGACCTGAGACGAAGAGAAAGGTCTATCTATTTTCTTTAGTTATTCAGTTAAACCAATGATTCGTTATTGGAGCAGATAGCAACAATCGTTTCATCGGACATGCGTATTTTTTCTTTTCCGACGGATTTCCATGGTTTCATTAATGGAAATTCTTTGATGTAGTGAGTAATAGGCTCTGGTTGTTCACCGTTCAAGAATTCTTGTTTAGGCAGTTCATATCATCCATACATAGTGTTTTGATCTAAGATTTCAATTCTTCCATGCTTCAGCAGTAGCATATTGCTCCATGGAGCTAAGGTCCAAAATATGGAATAAACAAGTGTTTCCACGACTCTACCACCCGGCCAATTCTGTTCCACTTAATCCCCTTTTCATGGCCACATATCTTTACGGCTAAGGAATGGGAAATCTTTCCCCTGTTACATGAATCAAATATTTCATTTCATCCGGGAAAAGCCATCTCTTTCTCCACAATGTCTTTGCCATTTGATCCAATAGCGTTCCGTTAGATAGGAAGAGATTTGATAAATACTGATAACTCTCGGATGGAGTATTAGAACGGAAAGATCCATTAGATAATGAACTATTGGTTCTAAGCCATCTCTGGCGATGAATCAACAATTCGAAGTGCTTTTCTTGCGTATTCTTGATGAACCAGTGTCTAGATATAGATGTAGAAGAATTTGTTTGGGAAGTAATAAGCCCCTTTGACATCTCTTCATCTGCAAAGAATTCTCGACGCGAAAACACAGAGACAAAGGGCTGATCTTTGAATAGGAAAAAGAATGGATCTGCAGGGTCCCAAATGAATTGGCTTATTCGAAAAAAGCCTTGTTCTTTGGACGATCTATCTCGTGTCTGGTACTGCATGGTTCCACTCTGCAAGAACTCCGAATCATTCTCTTGAAGCTCATCCTTTTTATGATAAATGATCCGCTTGCCCCGAAATGACCCGGCCCAATAGGGAAATCCCAATTCAGTGGACCTTTCGATACAATCAAATAGATTGCCACAAGGGCGCCATATTCTAGGAGCCCAAACTATGTGATTGAATAAATCCTCCTCTATCTGTTGCGGGTCGAGGGCCCCTTCCCCTTCTTCAAACTCCGATTCGTATTTTTCATAGAAAAATCTCTGATCAACGATAGAAAAAGATCCATTTTGCATCATATCTAACGGATTCCTTGGTTCGGACCGAAGAAGTAATGTCACTCGATTATTATCAAACTGACTGCAATCCTTTTCTGTCCGTGAGGATCCCGCCAGAGCGCCTTCTACTTCTAATAGGCCACGAACTAGATCAGAAGCATTCTCAACGAATCCATAAGAAGTGATCCTATTTTTTTCACCGGATCCGGGTCCGGGTGAAGACCAAAGATCTTGAGCGACCAATCCGGCAGAACAACTCAAAAGATAAAGAAGTATCGTTAATTTCTTCATGCTCGTTCCAAGTTTGAAGTACCATTTGTACAAATAGGAATCTCCTTCCTTACACGATTTCTTCTTCATATAGATAGATATAGGATCTATGGGGCAATTACTTAGAAGTACATTTTGTGCAACAGCCCTTCCTATCTGATAGAAAAAGACCCCATGATCCTGAACCGATCTTACCTGGGATCGCAAATCCCAAGTTTGTCTATGAAGAGCGGATCTAATTGTATTAGTTTCTATAATTGATTTCTTCTGTGTAATACTAATTGATAGGGCCTCATTGATAAGTGCTACAAGATCTCGTGCATTAGAACCCATGGTTATGGACCCGAATCCGTTAGTATGGAACATTTTCTTTTCCAAGTGAAATCCCCTAGTATATGAAAGAATGAAAAAGTGCTTTCGTTGTTGTGGAATAAGAAGCCTTCGTATCTT